GTCTATGGAGTATTAGGCATCAAAATTTGGATATTTTGGGAATAAGAATACTTTCCCTGGCTTTACTCTTTACACTATATCCATTGATAAAAAAAAATAGAATCAAAAAAAACTTTTTCTTTTCATGCTTTTTCTCTTAAATAAAAAAAATAAGCAATTTTATAGGTTTGAATAAAAATTTGATTGATGATTTCATATAATTGCTATGCTTAGTGTGCGACTCGTTGGTTTTTTTTATAGGATAGAATTCCAAAAAAATGGACAGACCCCTACTGTGAACTAATAACTATATAACTAATAACCAACTCATCGTTTCACATTATCTGGATACAAAAAAGCAGTCAAGATATGATATATTGATCATATCATTGTAGCAACTGAAATCTTTCTTACATAAACAAAAAAAAATCAATCTGATTCTGATTATGATATAAAAAAAGTATGCAGATAAAGGGAAGGTTGAGAGAAAGAAAGAAAAAGAATATCAATGATATAGGATTCCAATATATGTAAGGTTTATGAGTCATCTCATAAAAGGCAGTGTAATAAAGCATCAATACTGATTCATCCATAAATAAGTATATGAATCTATTCATAGAAAAAAATCCAGAGCCTCGAGCCAATAAAGACTAAAAAGATTGACTCAAGAACAAATTTCTTGAGGGGCTCCATTGTAGAATTCAAACCTAACCATTAATTGCGAAGCGACGGGAACGATGGAACCTATGAATACGTAAGATTCTATTGAAAAATGAATCCTAATAATTCATTAGGTGGGATGGCGGAACGAACCAGGGACCAATTCATTTATTCCGAGAATTCATGAGCTAACCCTACAACTAAAATAGATATTGAAAGAGTAAATATTCGCCCGCGAAGGTTTTTATTAGATTACTCAATCTTGTTCGATCCAATATGATAATATGATCAAAGGCAAAACAAAATAAAGATTCGTTAGAAAAAAACCACATTATCTCATTATCTAGAAATAGAAATAATTATCTAGAAAAAAAATACATGTTTAAGTATATATCCAAACAAGATATAGAAATTTCTAATAGATTAGATGAAATCTCAAAGAATCCATGATTCAGTATATTTTCAGAATCCATGATTCAGTATATTTTCATAAAATTCTCAAATTCGAATCGTTTCATTCGCGATGAGCCGGATGAGAAGAAACTCTCATGTCCGGTTCTGTAGTAGAGATGGAATTGAGAAAGAACCATCAACTATAACCCTAAAAGAACCAGATTTCGAAAACAACATAGAGGAAGAATGAAAGGAATATCTTATCGAGGTAATCGTATTTGTTTCGGTAAATATGCTCTTCAGGCACTTGAACCCGCTTGGATCACATCTAGACAAATAGAAGCAGGGCGACGAGCAATGACAAGAAATGTGCGCCGTGGTGGAAAAATATGGGTACGTATATTTCCAGACAAACCAGTTACGGTAAGACCTACGGAAACACGTATGGGTTCGGGTAAAGGATCTCCCGAATATTGGGTAGCTGTCGTTAAACCAGGTCGAATACTTTATGAAATGGGCGGAGTAGCAGAAAATATAGCCAGAAAGGCTATTTCAATAGCGGCGTCCAAAATGCCTATACGAACTCAATTTATTATTTCGGGATAGGAACGTAGAACCAAAGAAAAGAAGTCTTGGGGATAAAAAAAATTGCAGGTTTCTTTTTGACAAACAATATTTCTTTTTTTTTTTTACTTCGCCCTTTGCATTAACATTGAAAGAACAGATTCAAAAATGATATGATTCAACCTCAAAGCCATTTGAATGTAGCGGATAACAGCGGGGCCCGAGAATTAATGTGTATTAGAATCATAGGAACTAGTAATCGCCGATATGCTCATATCGGTGACATTATTGTTGCTGTGATCAAGGAAGCATTACCAAACACACCTCTAGAAAGATCAGAGGTGATCAGAGCTGTAATTGTACGTACTTGTAAAGAACTTAAACGTGACAACGGTATGATAATACGATATGATGATAATGCTGCAGTTGTGATTGATCAAGAAGGAAATCCAAAAGGAACTCGAGTTTTTGGTGCGATTGCCCGAGAATTGAGACAGTTAAATTTCACTAAAATAGTTTCATTAGCACCTGAAGTATTATAAGATGAGATCTTACGTAATATAGTTATATTATACATAGTATTTGGATGAAATAAAGTAATTAGTGGATTAGGTTGTATCGGACGCATATCCCTTTATTTAATAACAAAAATTAAAAAATAAATAAAAAATAGCATGTTGATTATATCAAAAATGGGAGGCAACCAAAATTTTAGTTTATCATGGGTAGGGACACTATTGCTGACATAATAACCTCTATACGAAATGCTGACATGAATAGAAAAGGGACGATTCAAATAGCATCCACTAACATCACGGAAAACATTGTTAAAATACTTTTAAGAGAAGGTTTTATCAAAAACGTGAGGAAGCATCAGGAAAACAACAAATATTTTTTGGTTTTA